TTTTTTTCGTCTTTTTGCTTTCCCACTTCTTGTTTGAAACAAAAAAAGAATCGGATTGGGGTTTTTTGTGAGATATTTTTTTTTTGAATTGTATATTGACAAAATATTCTAATTCGAAAGATCTAAAAGTCGATATTTCGAATTAGAAATTATTTGAATGGCAATTCAAAATCAAAAAATAAAAAAAAAAATTCAATATATATATAACTATATATATAGTTATCTATTTTATAGTTATAGATATATATAGAAATAATATTTACAAAATTCTATATCATTTTATTCTATATCATTTTAAAATTATATATGAATATTCTTATCGTTATTGTATCTTTGGGAGTCTCTTATTTATTAGAAGTTCATATTATAGATTCTTCTATTTGAGAATCTATCACATATAGAATGGATAAATAGAAAATAGAGAATAGAGCGGGTAGCGGGAATCGAACCCGCATCGTTAGCTTGGAAGGCTAGGGGTTATAGTCGACGTCCATTCAGTATTTTGAGCATCTCTAATTCAAAACCGAGCATGAAACTTTGGTTTCATTCGGCTCCTTTATGGAAATGAGTAAATTACAAGATCTATAATTAGGAAATCTATGATCTGAACAAAATGAGAAAAAAATTCTACCCATAACATCTACGTCAGCCTTTGGTCTGAATACAGACAAAACGAAATAGCTTGCTAGATGATCCTTCTAGAATCATGGCGCTTCTAACAACCATCTTTCTAGTTACTCCGTTCCTTATTTCGATTTATTTCATATTGAATATGATAATAGGATCCTGAGAAAAAGTATTTTGTTTCCACCGAGCTAAAACAATATGTTGATGCCTCTAGTAAACCAAAGGCATCGTTTGATAGCTTTTTTGCTTCAATCTCTTTCCTACAAAGACAAATAAATCAAAAATTGAAGATTTAGTTACGATTAGAAATTGGAAATCAACTTTCTATCTTCAGCCATGGATCCCTTATTAATACTTAGTCAATTGGAAATATTGTGCTCCAATTCTAAGAATTCTGTTTCGTTATTTTAGAATCCAAAATTGAAATGTCTAAGCGACTTTTGGATACAAATCACGAGAATGCGTATTTTCTCCAGAATTGGTCATTGAGAGGAAAAGGATGAAATCCTTTTTAGAAATAAAGTTTTTTGTCGGCAGGCGAACCAAGCCGAAGGATCCTTTAACTATAGAAAGGGATAATCAAACGAATCACACTTTTACCACTAAACTATACCCGCTACAATCTGATTATTGTATACAAATAGACCTTTTGTCGAACAAGGGAATTGTGATACTCAAAAAAGGGTCATCACGAAATTCTTTTTCTTGGGAAGAGTCCAATTCAATTTGAATCTATTTGAATATAATAACAAGCATTTTTTCTTTCACATCAGAAAACTCTTTCTTTAGAATTCGTTGGAACAAAAAAAGCCCGCCTGAGTACTGACCAGGCCATGAGAATAAGAAGAGCCTTTCGAGCAAAATCAACGCAAAGAGAACCTCTTTAGTGTTCTTTCTTTTTTCTATTTTGGCTCTTTCAGGCTCTTCCTTATCCTTTAGATAAAGGAATTTGATGATTTGTACATATCTATATAATAGATAATATAAAAATAATAGATAATATAAAAAAGAAGAGAGAAAGGAGAAGAAAGATTCCTTAGTTTATTTGTATAGAAATTCCAAATTTTAATTTGGAGAGATGGCTGAGTGGACTAAAGCGGCGGATTGCTAATCCGTTGTACGGGTTATTCGTACCGAGGGTTCGAATCCCTCTCTTTCCATTTTCGCGGATGACTTTATTTTTTTTTTTCAACTTTCGTAATCCCGTGGTTCTTATTCTTAGTTTCTTAGCGAAATGTGTGTACTAGATAAAATCAAAAGAAAGTTGAAAAAGAAAAACTCTTTTGAGTTTAGTCTTATTCTTCGCGTCCAGGATTACGCCCTGGATCATTAGATAGGAACCCAAAGATGAAGAGAGAAACAAAAAATATCACTACTGTGTAGACGAAGAGTTTGAGAGTAAGCATTACAAATCTCCAAGATTTTTTCTTAAAAAAAAAGAATAAATTTTCCATTTTTCTACCACATATCCAACACCAAGAAATCAAGAAATGTAGTTCTTTAAGAAATGAAGTTCTTTCTATAAAAGAATTTTTTCATAAGAGTTCTTCATTTCAAAAATTTCTTTCCTAATCCTAATTAGGTATTGTAAGGACCTAGTAGGGTGTTTCACTGGAAAGGATCAAAAAAGAAGGACATGAGGTAAGTCGGGTTTTTTATGACAATGAAAGACTTTCAACAAATGTTGGAATCAAGATTTCAAACCGTAAACCTTATATGATCTTACTAAATTGTTAGAATTCTAAATTGTTCTAATTAGAATTTTTTATTGGTAAAATCATGAATTTTCTAGGATATTTTTAAGGATCTCATCGAAAACTTACAGCAGCCTGCCAAACAAAAGCTAAGAGAAAAAAGAATATAGGTATGACTGGCATAAAATCTACGATTGGATTCAAAAAAGCATAGGCTTCGGGCAATTTGCCGAAGAAAAAACTACTTGAATAAAGGGCAGAATTAAGACAGATCAAACTAAAGATCTTAAGCATACCAGACATTTTTTGTTCTTGGAGATAATTGCTTTTTGATTGAGTTTTTGATATAAGGAAAGGGGAAGTCCATACATACGGTAGGCAAAAAAGGCTTCTTTGAACCCCCACAATCAAAAATCCTCAAGTAGAATCGCAAAAATCATACTTTCCTACAATATCTTAATTGAATTCTATGTAATGATCAATAATTTCAGTCGAATTTCATATCTACACATATCAAACTAGGCATATGAAAAGCCTAGTAACAATAGAATAGATTCTATAGATCTTTGAAATCGGGTTGACAACCAACCAATACTTACATAATTTTTCTTATTGTCGAATAGAAATCAAAATGGGGCGTCGCCAAGTGGTAAGGCAACGGGTTTTGGTCCCGCCATTCGGAGGTTCGAATCCTCCCGTCCCAGAGCATATTTTATTCTTTATAAAATAGAAAATGAAACTCAATTTTTTGTTTGCACTTGAATCTTTAAGTTCTGTTTCAAATTGAGTGGTAGATGGAGTGGGATTCTTTTTTCGAATTTTTGTCTTCGACAAATTTTTTGTTCAAAAGTGAACAAAGGGGGAATCGAGATATGAAAGAATCTCTATTCCCCATCTCAATTTCTCTATCCCGTAAATGAGGCAGCCTCAATTAGTAATGATTTTGTGTGTGTTTTTTTTTTGTTTTTTGTGGATCTCTTGGATTCTAACCAACTCATCTGAGGTAAGGAGGTTGGTCCTACTGAAATCCGCTCAATAGGATGTCTTTGTCTGAATCTCATTAATAAACAAGTAACCGATGTCTTTTCTTTGAATCTTATTTTGAAGGGTTGAGGTTTGGCTCTAATGAAAAATTAGAAATCTATATAATGATGTGGTGATTTATCAAATTTACTGACTTTAGAGCAAGATTAGATTGTCGAAAGGGTAATGACTTCGGGATTAAACAATTGGAAAGTCAACACTTTTGAAAGTGAAATTCAATTAGAATATCTAATATTTATATTATGTTCCCGATGGAATCTTGCTAAGATTTCTTCATAAAAATCTTTATCCCAGATATCTAATCTATAGAATTCTATCTAATATATTTTAATATATTTTAGATAGAATATAGATATTTTCTATTTTTAAAATCTATTTCATTTTAGAAATTAGACTTGATATATCATATATATAGATATAAATATATCTATGAAATCTATATTATGAAATAGATATAGAAATAGAGAAAACGTATATGATGTCTATACATCAAGCGAACCAATAATAGAACCTATGACTATTCATGATTCCATAATTGAATCAAGTCCAGACCGGTTCCAAATGTGGGGAGTGTTATGGTAAAACTTCGTTTGAAACGATGTGGTAGAAAGCAACGTGCGACTTGAAGGCCATGATCCGTTGTGGATTCTTACATCCACCATTTGATATAGGAATGAAGATGCTCTTGGCTCGACATCAATTGTTCTGTTTCATGAGAACCCTTGTTGGATTGTAATGGAAATAGTTCATGATGGAGCTCGAGTAGTGAGTTTTTTTATGGGGGCAGGGATCTATGGTTAATGCCAATCAATAAATTGGAACAACTTCGTAAACATATCTTCGATATAGAAAGAATCCAATTCGAGGAAGTTTCCAAAAAGTTATTAGGCTTGATCAAACTTTTTCGATCCGAAGTGTATCGTGCGGGAATCCACTGTCTATAGGATTCTTTGGTAGAAAGAAATCAAAAAAAGGGTATGTTGCTGCCATTTTGAAAGTATTAAGAAACACCGAAGTAATGTCTAAACCCAATGATTGAAAACAAACCAAAAAGGATTCCAGAACAAGCAAACGCCATTTTCGTTGTCTCAATCACTGGATCAGACTGAAGAATCCAAATTCATTTGATTTTCAATTGAAACGAGACAAGTATAAAAGGAGGAAAGACCACTCAAGAAATGAAATCGTCTCAAACTTTTGATTTGAGAGTTATCCAAATTGAGTTATGAGAGTAGGAATGATTTTTTTTTCATTTTGATTTTCTTTTGTGATTCTTTCTTCATAAAAAGGAAATCAAAGTCTTAGAATTTAGAAATTGCATACTAAAGGCGAAACCCCGAATCATTCATTTTTCTCGAGCCGTACGAGGAGAAAACCTCCTATACGTTTCTAGGGGGGGTGTTGCTTGTCTACATCTATCCCAATTAGCCGTCTATCGAATCGTTGCAATTGATGTTCGATCCCGAAGAGAGGGAAAAGATCTTAGGAGGGTGGGTTTTTATGATCCGATAAGGAATCAAATTGTTTTAAATGTTCCTGCTATTCTATATTTCCTCGAAAGGGGTGCTCAACCTACGGGAACTGTTCGGGATATTTTAAACAGGCATGGGGTGAAACTTCGTCCTAATCAAGCGA